CTAACGAGAAGTTAGAATACAGGTGTGGGCTAAGTAAATCAACGGGCAGTCCTGATCCGATTGAAAATACCAGTGGAAGTGAAGACCGGATTATAAATAATACGGATAAAAACATTAATAATTGGAGTAAAATTAAGAGTTCTAGTTATAGTAATGTTGATCATTTATTCGGCGTCAGGGACATTCAGAATTTCCTCTCTGATGAAACTTTTTTAGTTAGGGATGGGAATGGGGTTAGTTATTCCATATATTTTGATATTGAAAATCAGATTTTTGAAATTGATAATGATCAGTCTTTTCTGAGTGAACTAGAAAGTTTTTTTTATAGTTATCGGAATTCTAGTTATCTGAATAATGTATCTAAGAGTAATCATCCCCACTATGACCATTACATGTATGATACTCAATATAGTTGGAATAAGCACATTAATAGTTGCATTAATAATTACATTTTAAGTGGTATTAACAATTACAGTGACAGTTACATTTATAGTTACATTTGTGGTCAAAGTAAAACTAGGAGTGAACGCGGGAGTTCCAGTAAACGAACTAGCACGAATGGTAGTGATTTAAAAAGTTCTAATGTTATATATGTAGCTCAAAAATACAGGCATTTGTGGGTTCAATGTGAAAATTGTTATGGATTAAATTATAAAAAAAATTTTAAGTCAAAAATAAATATTTGCGAACAATGCGGATATCATTTGAAAATGAGTAGTTCAGATAGAATCGAACTTTCGATTGATCCGGGTACGTGGGATCCTGTGGATGAAGACATGGTCTCTCTGGATCCTATTGAATTTCATTCGGGGGAAGAACCCTATAAAGAACGTATTGATTTTTATCAAAGAAAGACAGGGTTAACTGAGGCTGTTCAAACAGGCACAGGTCGACTAAACGGTATTCCCGTAGCAATTGGGGTTATGGATTTTGAGTTTATGGGGGGTAGTATGGGATCCGTAGTAGGTGAGAAAATGACCCGTTTGATCGAATATGCCACCAATGAATTTCTACCTCTTATTCTAGTGTGTTCTTCCGGAGGAGCGCGCATGCAAGAAGGAAGTTTGAGCTTAATGCAAATGGCTAAAATATCTTCCGCTTTATATAATTATCAATCAAATAAAAAGTTATTTTATGTATCAATCCTTACATCCCCTACTACTGGCGGGGTGACAGCAAGTTTTGGTATGTTGGGAGATATCATTATTGCCGAACCCAATTCCTACATTGCGTTTGCGGGTAAAAGGGTAATTGAACAAACATTGAAAAAGACAGTACCTGAAGGTTCACAAGCGGCTGAATATTTATTCCATAAGGGCTTATTCGATCCAATCGTACCACGTAATACTTTAAAGGGTGTTCTGAGTGAGTTATTTCAGCTTCACGATTTCTTTCCTTTGAAATAAAAAAAAAATAAAGTAGTTATTTAGTTCAATTATTTTATTTGTGCCAAACAAGTAGTTATTTTATCGGAATTAAAGTCAAAATCATAAAAATGAAGTTTTCTTTAGTGACATAAGATTGAATTGTAGAAAGATTCAAAGTTTGCAAATAGTTCTTTTTTTTTCTCGAGATCTTTTTTTTTACCCATATTCCGGATTACTAATCAGTAAGCCTCTATCGACAAGATAAAATAACGAAATCTTCCTTCCGCGAAATTAGATTAGGCAGGGCAAATAAAAAAATTTCATGTTCCCCTCTTTCTTATGTATATATAACTTATAACTATAGAAAATATAAGGAAATATAGATTATAGATATAGAGTCTTGCATCTTTCTATATCTACCGGGAATCCCATTTTTACTAAGAATCCCGCTTAGGTCGGACGAATTTTTCGGGAATTAAATTAAAACTCTTTCTTTATTAAAGCAAAATTTAAATTTGAATAAAAAATGGAAATTAGAAGATAAAAACAGGAGAAGAAGAATAATAAAGCGGATTAATATACATATATTATATGTAGAAAGATATTATATGTAGAAAGATGGATAAGTACATTTATTTAGTTCTATATTCCTTGCACTTATTCTATATTTATACTCACTTAGATATAAATATTAGAATTATATCCGAATTCTATACTAATTATTATAAAATATCTTTATAACATAACAGGTACAAATATTAATATAAATTATAAATATTAAATCGAGGTATCCGTTTTATGAATTTCGCTCCAGTTTTCGTGCCTTTAGTGTCCATAGTATTTCCGGCAATTGCAATGGCTTCATTATTTCTTCATATTCAAAAAAACAAGATTTCGTAGATCCGACGGAACCACATCCCATCCTTTCTTTTTTTTTCAAGATTTAGACTTGGATCATACCACCGATATCATATTGATTTAGTGGAATATGGTATAGCGTGTGGATTCCTCAGAACAAAAATGAAACATAAATGAAAGAGCTCTTATGTATGGTATGTGTAAACATGATATATGGATAAAAAAATTATAGCTATTTTAAAATAGATCAGGATAATCACATGTCTGAAATGGAAATCTATATGTATGTAGATATCTATAGGGGATCGGATGAGAGGGATGTTATTATTTTAGATTTAACCAATTCGATGAATTACGCCTAAAGGTTGAAGTACTAGTTGATGAGAGTTACTTCGGAAACAAAAAAAGTAAAGTCAAATTTATTTGGGTTATTCTCTCAATTACAATAAAATGCAACTGGATCTAGTATGAGTTGGCGATCAGAACGTATATGGATAGAGCTTATAACGGGGTCTCGAAAAACAAGTAATTTCTTCTGGGCCTTTATCCTTTTTTTAGGTTCATTAGGGTTCTTATTGGTTGGAACTTCCAGTTATCTTGGTAGGAATTTGATATCTTTATTTCCGTCTCAGCAAATAATTTTTTTTCCACAAGGGATCGTGATGTCTTTCTATGGGATTGCCGGTCTCTTTATTAGCTCCTATTTGTGGTGCACAATTTCGTGGAATGTAGGTAGTGGTTATGATCTTTTCGATAGAAAAGAAGGAATAGTGTGTATTTTTCGTTGGGGATTCCCCGGAAAAAATCGCCGGATCTTCCTACGATTACTTATGAAAGATATTCAGTCCATCAGAATAGCAGTTAAAGAGGATATTTATGCCCGCCGTATCCTTATCCTTTATATGGAAATCAGAGGCCAAGGGGCCATTCCCTTGACCCGTACTGATGAGAATTTGACCCCGCGAGAAATTGAACAAAAAGCTGCTGAATTAGCCTATTTCTTGCGTGTACCAATTGAAGTATTTGATTCTTAGCAGGAGAATTAAAGAATCCGCCCTTCCTTTTCTATAGCATAACTTAACTGAAGTTTCTTCAGAACGTTCATTTGAGCCAAAGCAGACGAATCATAAAAGGAAACTGTTTTTGTCCGAAAAATAGTTTTTTATGCGTATGGAAATTTACTCACAGTAACAAAGAAAGTAACAAATCGAAAAATTAATCCCATACAGCAAAACATTTCGAAATATTAAAAAGTTTGATAGAAATGGTCGAAAGGGAGTTCTTTCGTCTTGAAATCCGAATAATATTCATTAAAAAAAAAACGGTTCTTTCGAGCATTTTCGGGCATTCGTCGAAAGGTGTGCTTAGAATTTGACCAATTGCGGAGATATCTGGAAACAATATTTTTTATTATTTCTTCATTTGAAGTGGACTCTTATTCTAGTTCTGTATTCTTTCTAGATTCAAGGACTAACTGCTGAATCACAAATAAAAAACAGAGAATAGATTCATAGGCTCGATACACCTTGTAATAGAACTCGTGCTTGATAGAACTATTAGATCGAGAGTCGACAAATGAATTGGGTTCATTAAAAATTCACAGCTGAAAAAAAAAAAAATGAAAAAAAAGAAAGCATTTACTCCCCTTCTATATCTTGCATCCATAGTATTTTTGCCCTGGTGGATCTCTCTATTACTTAATAAAAGTCTGGAATCTTGGGTTACTAATTGGTGGAATACTCGGCAGTCTGAAACTTTTTTGAATGATATTCAAGAAAAGAGTATTATAGAAAAATTCATAGAATTAGAGGACCTCTTCTTGTTGGACGAAATGATAAAGGAATGCCCGGAAACACATCTACAAAAGCTTCGTATGGGAATCCACAAAGAAACGATCCAATTGATCAAGCTGTATAATGAGGATCCTATACATACGATTTTGCACTTCTCGACAAATATAATCTGGTTCGTTATTCTAAGTGGTTATTCTATTCTGCGTAATAAAGAACTTCTTATTCTTAACTCTTGGATTCAGCAATTCGTATATAACTTAAGCGACACAATAAAAGCTTTTTCTATTCTTTTATTAACCGATTTATGTATCGGATTCCACTCGCCCGGCGGCTGGGAACTAATGATAGGCTCTGTCTACAAAGATTTTGGATTTGCTCATAGCGATCAAATTATATCTAGTCTTGTTTCCACCTTTCCGGTCATTCTAGATACAATTTTAAAATATTGGATTTTCCGGTATTTAAATCGTATATCTCCGTCACTTGTAGTGATTTATCATTCAATGAATGACTGAAAAATGATCCATTGTTGATATTAATCCAATTAGAATGTTTGTTACTTTGGCCATAAACAAAGTGTTCAAAATCGTGCTTATTTTTTATATTTCTACCCATCCCGTCCAAGGGATTCCTCCTATATTCCGGTAAAATTATTTCAGTAAATAGCAGAATCGTGGATAGGGAACTATATAAGCGACCTACCTAATTTATTGTAGAAATTTTCGGGACCAATGATTGGACCATGCAAACTAGAAATACCTTTTCTTGGATAAAGGAACAGATTACTCGATCCATTTCCGTATCGCTTATGATATATATAATAACTCGGACATCCATTTCAAATGCATATCCCATTTTTGCACAGCAGGGTTATGAAAATCCACGAGAAGCGACCGGGCGTATTGTATGTGCCAATTGTCATTTAGCCAATAAGCCCGTGGATATCGAGGTTCCACAAGCGGTACTTCCTGATACTGTATTT